AATCTAGCTCTCAGACGAGCTAGGACACGAGTAGAGGCTGCCAATGTTATTTCCTACTAGTCAATACATCAAAATAATCAAAAGAAGTTTTTTAGAAGTTCTTTATTATACACCACATTTAGATTCTGCCAATTGAAGACAATCAAGTCTAATCTGATACAACGAAAAAGGGAAGATGAGTAGAAAAACTTATTAGATACCATTGCATTGACTCCGGTATCTAATAAGTTCTACCTACTATTGGATTTGAACCAATGACTCCTGCCGTATGAAAGCAATACTCTAACCACTGAGTTAAGTAGGTAATTTATCACCGCAAAAGAAGACCCATCACCTCGGGGATTATAGATAGAATATTATTTCTAAGCAATACCAATCTGTTAACAGTAAACGGATCAGAGAGTTATCATGTGGGATTAGGGAATATCCATCTTGACAAGAAATTATCTATATGTTAAGATATCTATGACAAGGGCTATAGCTCAGTTAGGTAGAGCACCTCGTTTACACGTGCGCCAATGCTTTTCAAGGGAGCTTATTATGCAATGAACATAATTGATCTTATTGAAAAATCAATGTCTTACTCCATAGATTCGAGAGAACAATAGCCTGACAAATATTTGGTTCGGTCCGATTTTGGTGCGAATTTAGGTGCCAAATCAAATAGAACCCGTCATTGATTTGATAGTTGATAAGGTAAATACCCAGCCCATTCAATGATAGGCATAATGAGTATAAGGGCTTCAAAAAAACCTCTTTTCGTCCTATGAACTTTAAGGTGTATGAAGTCTCATATTCGATTCTTGCAGCGGAACGATAGAGACTCCATTTAACTTAGGTTGATCTAAGCCGAAGGCAGACCTAAGTCAAGGTAACCCTTCTTTGAAACACTTTGGTATTGCTACTAGATCTGAATACAAATAATGAATCAGAGCACATGGAGCCAGCTCATTATCTTCCTGTAAAGAAAAAATATGGTGGACTAACTGATCTTTACATCAGTTGATGAAAGAGCCCAATGCAACAAACAAAATGCATGTTGGGTCTTTGAAACAGTTCGAATCATTTCGATAATAATCAGTTTGATCTGTTTTACCGAGAAGGTCTACGGTTCGAGTCCGTATAGCCCTAATACATTCTATTTGTCTATTTTTGTATAGACATTCTAGTTTAGTATAGTTTTCATTTCCTCATCAGTACTTGTTTATAGACTGGACAGACCGTTGGTTGTTTCATAGAAATGAAATGAAAGCATTACCACATATTCATGTAAATACACAGGGACCTGAAAATCAAAAAAATAATTCATTCCAATGGATCTAATCAGATCAGTATGTGTCAAATCTAGGACAAGAAAAAGAAAGAAAATATAATCGTTCGATGCATTAGATTGTGTTTACGTATTCGTATTTGTATAAAATCAATAAAAGCAACGACGATCCTTTACCTGGATTTTAATGAAAAGAATACTTCGAATATGTTAGAAATCTCTAGACATCTTTTACCCAAAAAATTTTATCGGTTTTGATAATAACTATGTTATATTTGATATTATTTTTTTGATAATATTTCATTATCTTATTTCATTTTATTGTTTATACATTATATAACATTATATATTTACATATAATTTATATAAGATTATATAAGAAATATATATTTCTAAATATAAAATACAAAGAAATAAATATAAGGAAATAGCAAGAAAAAAACATAGTATTACGTTTCATAATTATGAAACATAGTTATAGTATTACTATTCATTAGAATACATTAGTAATAGAATATTCTATTAGGTTAGATTAGTATATTTTAGTATTTAATTAAATTACTTTTATTATTTAGAATCTTTTATTATTTAGAATTTTATTATTTAATATTTTTTATATCTTATATCTATTTTTTTATAGAGAATAGAGAAAGCGAGACAAAGTGAGAGAGTTTTGTTTGTGTAAGAACGCCTTATGTCTACACCATATCTAAATGGAATCGAAATCAAAAATGGAATCCCGATTCCGTTGGATGAATCTCTAAACAAGACATGCCACACAGCAAACAAACTCTGAACTATGCACTTTGATTTGATTAAAATCAATTCTTGTTTCACCTAGGAAAACAAGTTCTGGATGAATTGACAATGCCAACCCGAATAATTCAGCATATTCCACATTAATAGGAGTACATTTATGTTTCTGCTTCACGAATATGATATTTTATGGGCATTTCTAATAATATCAAGCGCTATTCCTATCTTGGCATTTGTAATTTCAGGAGTTTTAGCCCCGGTTAGTGAAGGACCAGAGAAGCTCTCTAGTTATGAATCGGGCATAGAACCTATGGGGGACGCTTGGTTACAATTCCGAATCCGCTATTACATGTTTGCTCTAGTTTTTGTTGTTTTTGATGTTGAAACGGTCTTTCTTTATCCATGGGCAATGAGTTTCGATGTATTGGGTGTATCCGTATTTATCGAAGCTTTAATTTTCGTGCTTATCCCAAT